TTTTGATTAATTAACATCTCTTTTTTTACTGACCTCCTTCTTGCTTTCATATGCGGGAGGTATAATTCAGATTGCTGCTAAAATATTTGCGAACGGTGAAATTTTGACACAATCTAATAAACCAGACTGAAATCACGCTCTGTAGGATTTGAACCTACGACATTGGGTTTTGGAGACCCACGTTCTACCGAACTGAACTAAGAGCGCTTCTCTTGTTTTTTTTTATAAAAAACGAAAAGGCTATAAACTATAAAGAGGACATTCTTTAACCCGAATAGCTTTTGTACGTATATACTATATCATAGTATATCATAAATTTCAGAATTATATGTATGTCCTTATTTAAAAAAGATAGATCTAAAATAGATCCCTCGTTACTGCTCAGAAGAGCAGTAATAGGTAGGGATGACAGGATTTGAACCCGTGACATTTTGTACCCAAAACAAACGCGCTACCAAGCTGCGCTACATCCCTTTCAATTGGTTTACAGTGTCATTGTAGAGAATTCCTGCCTTGTTTTCCACATCCTTCTTGTTTTTTATTGGTATATCAAATTAATTTCTTATTTTTTTTTCTCATATCAGATAACAAACATATAATTAAAAATTTACTTTTTTTACGAAAATTCTATCAATTGAAATTTTATATAAAAGGCGTTTCCGGAATCTATAAGATCGTTCTAGTAGACAATATTTCAATTCTAATTTTTAAAATGGGGGGTTACGTATACAAGAACTTCGTAACTACATGTACATCTGTAATTATATATATTACTATATAAAATGTAATACAATAAAGAAGAAAGAAGGAGGATTTCAAATGCGAGATCTAAAAACATATCTTTCCGTAGCGCCGGTACTAAGTACTCTATGGTTCGTTTCATTAGCAGGTTTATTAATAGAGATTAATCGTTTATTTCCAGATGCATTAACATTTCCCTTTTTTTAATTATAGTTATTAACATCAGAAGGGGTGAAAAATTTTAGAGATACAATCAACGATCTGGGACTAATTACCCCCCCCCACCTTTTTTTTTTTCTAATTTTTTTTTAGAATCAATTATAAAAAGGTGGGTTCAGGATTTATTAATAGAACGAAAAAAGGGTGTTGCTAGGGAAATAGTATCCTACGAGATACTTAAAAAAATACTGTACAAAGATTTTAAATATAGTTTTCAAAAAATCCTTGTATTGCTTATTATTTTATTTTTTTTTTACTAAATAATAAAATATTCATTGCAACAAAATATTTCCGAATTTTTTTTTAGTTAACAGCTTCTATTTTTTTGGTTCTTGTTCTTTCTGGATCCTAAAATTAAAATAGAAGATTGGGGTGAATCATAAATCCAAAGGAGGCTTCATGGCCAAGGGTAAAGATGTTCGAGTAACAATTATTTTGGAATGTACCTGTTGTGTTCGAAATGATATTAAGAAAGAATCGGCGGGAATTTCCAGATATATTACTCAAAAGAATCGGCATAACACCCCTAGTCGATTGGAATTGAGAAAATTCTGTCCCTTTTGTTATAAACATACAATTCACGGGGAAATAAAGAAATAGATAAAATTGAGTGCTTGTATGTCAACTGTTATTTTAAGAACAGGAATAATGATAGTATCTATATATATTACATATATAAATAAATAAACAAATAAATCAATAGAAATAAATCTAATCCTATATTCTTAATTCTATATAGAAACTCTATCCTATAATAGAATAGAATAGAAATCGTTTTTATTTTGATCCGATCAAAATAGGATTTTAGAGATAAGGAATAAAAAATTTATGAATAAATCTAAGCGACTTTTTACTAAATCCAAGCGATCTTTTCGTAGGCGTTTGCCCCCGATCCAATCGGGGGATCGAATTGATTATAGAAACATGAGTTTAATTAGTCGATTTATTAGTGAACAAGGAAAAATATTATCTAGACGGGTGAATAGAGTGACTTTAAAACAACAACGATTAATTACTATTGCTATAAAACAAGCTCGTATTTTATCTTTGTTACCTTTTCTTAATAATCAGAAACAATTTGAAAGAAGTGAGTCGACCCCTAGAACTACTAGCCTTAGAACCAGAAAAAAATAGACTTATTCTTCAATTGAATAACAATTCCAATGTGAAGGAATTAAAAAAGAGATTAATTTTTTGTTCGAAAAATCCAATCAAGAATCAAAATTTGATTGTTACGTCTGTGTCTGTCATAAAAAAAAAAAAAGAAAAGAATCGTCAAAATAAAAATAAAAACTCTTTTTTTAGCGATTATATACCCTCGTTTTGTTTTTTATAATACTAATTTCTACTCTACCTTCCCGAGCTCATTCTCCTTATAACTCTATTTCCAATATTTTAGTGGGTTTCCTCCAACCCCCTTATTTTTTGATCTCATTCGAAATCGTATAAAGACAACTCCTATTTAATAGAGCTATTTGTGCAAGTATTTTCCGATTAAGAAGTAATTGCTTCTTGTACAGATTGTGTATGAATCGGTTATAACTATAGAATACCCCCGTTTCGTGAATTACGGCATTTATTCGAGTGATCCATAAACGACGAAAATCTCTTTTTCTTTTACCCCTATCCCGATGAGCCGAAACTAAAGCTCTTATTCTCTGTTGAGTCATAGTTCGTGTAAGTCGTGAATGAGCCCCTCGAAAGCTTGATGCAAATAAACGAAGTTTTGTTCTGCGCCTCCGAGCTATATATCCGCGTTTAATTCTAGTCATTGAATAAATCAAACTTTGATGAATAACTAATTATTTTTTTAGTTATTCTTTTCCCCTTTACTAGTCTATTAATAACCACACGAATTATTCCAATGTATAAAAAAAATTCCAATGGCTTTTGCTACTCTAACCTTCCCCACCACTATTTTTTGCTAGGTATTTTCCTTTGCTTTGAAAGGAGAAATTGCCTTGATACTTAATATAAAAAATAGAATAACTACAAAAAGTAGTAAATATAAATGGATAAATAGTGGGTTCCATCGTTTCTATGGTTACTTCTAAAACGGTGAGGTCCTCTCTATACACCGGAGCTCCTTCTTTTAATTAATCAATACTATTGGTAACTTGTACAATTCACATTCTTTGGCTCTACCCCATGAATATTCCAGTAATAGGTCTTTCACAATGAGATCCACTTTATACAGTAACGGTATTTCATTTTAAAATTTGATTTGGTCGTTTACCCTGTTAGTCCGTTCTTTTCTTTCAAGAGTGGATTTAATAAAAAATGGAATTTCCCCCGCTTAATGGATAACCGTTTGTTATCATTGGGGGTTTTCTAAAAAATGGAGTTGATTGGATTTGCACCAATGTAAACCATAAGTTTCAGACACAATAGAAGATATGAGCGGTCTATCTTTTTTAAATAATGAATCAAGTTCCTACATTATATTTTATTCAAAGGTACTGATCCTTGATATTAAAAAAAGAATTTCCTTTTTGTGTCTCAGTCTCAGTCTATGATCTAAACGAGTCGCACATACACCCGAGTACATGTTCCTCGTCGCTGAGGGCATCCCCGAAGCGCTGGGGATTTCGTGACATTTCGGATTGGCTGTCTTGTATTTCTAATAAGTTGTTTAATGGTTGGCATACGGAATCATATAAATAATGAATGGGCTGGTTTAGATTGGTTCTAACCGGCTAATTCTGAATTACTTCTCTTCAAGATTCTCTTCAATATAAAAAAAATATATATATTGAAGAGAATATGAAACTACACCTTTAATCTAAAAAGATATAAAATTATAAATTGTAGATTTGCATGAAATCGCTCCTATTTCTTATTGAACCGCTACAAGATCAACAATTCCATGAGCTTGGGCTTCTGTTGCTGACATAAAAACATCCCTTTCCATGTCTTCGGATACAACCCATATAGGTTTGCCCGTTCTTTGTACATAAACCCTTGTGATGGTTTCGCGAAGTTTTAGTAGTTCTTCCGCTTCCAAGATAAATTCTCCCGTTTGTGCCTCATAAAACGAACTAGCGGGTTGATGGATCATTACCCTGATGATATAATAGAAAAGGTTATTCTATTTCGCAGAACGAGGCGAGATAACCAAAAAAGCGGAGAAAATTTAAAAACCGTACAGGCTTTTTTTGTGCATTGCATACGGCTCCACTATGGAATTTACGTTTTTTTGACCCTTTCTTTTCGGCGAACGAAAACAAAATATCGGTTGTATTATACGCAGATCCAGAAATGATCCAATTACCATCCTTCTTTTTTGTAGGAGTTAAAAAAATACTATGATGGTTCCGTTGCTTTATATATCATTTTTTTGATTCGTCTATGATTCAGCAATCCCAAAGTGTCTTTTTTAATATAAATTTTGTAAATAAGCTTCCGGTGTGAAAACAAAGTTTGTGACGCTGAGATGTGCCCGAATAGGTAAGATATCATTTGAAATACCCTTTCCTTATCTCATACTACTCTTTCAATATATAATCTAAAAATTTTTTTAATCTCAAAAATTTCATATCGAATTCGAAGTGCCATGCTATTATTACTTAACTAATTCATATTTCCGGTGGCGAAGGCATAGTATTTTTTCTCTAAAATAAAAAAACTCATTGGCGCCAAGCGTGAGGGAATGCTATACGTTTGGTAATTGCCCCTCCGACTAGGATAAAGGATGCTATTGAAGCGGCCAATCCCATGCATATTGTCTGTACATCGGGTCGCACAAATTGCATAGTATCATAAATAGCCATTCCAGATATTACCCATCCGCCAGGAGAGTTTATAAACAAATAAAGATCTTTGGTATCCTTTTCTATACTGAGATATATCATAAGACTAATAAGTTGATTCGAGATTTCGGTATCAACTTCTTGGCCTAAAAAAAATAATCTTTCTCGATAAAGTCGGTTGATTAGGATAAAATTTTATTCCTTAGGAGCCGTACAGGCACCTTTTGATGCATACGGTTCAATAAAAATTGTGAAAAAATCAATGTGTCGATTCCAACCCCCTTTTTTCATAGAAGGCTTTTCTTTGTAACTTTTAAGGTAAGGGCTTGCTCCCTTTTTAAAAGTAAAAGAAAAAATACGTTTTTGCCCCTTTTATTAGATATTATAATCCTATAATAAAATAATAAAACGATTGATTAAGCCTATCAGACTAACTTGATTCATTGATATTTTTTTTTCATCGAGATTCAGTTGAAACGGCGATGGTTTTTTCTTGTTCCTGAACGGGCTTCTTCCTTTTTTTATTACATTTTTTAGGTTTATGCTCTACCCCGAGTAAAAGGAAAAATTTGCCCGATTTTTATTTGCACATATAGGACAAATGAACCAAATACCGCGTCTTTTTTTTACTACTCCTTCTTTTTTTTTCAATTCATTTCTTTCACATGTCTTCTGTCAAATAGTCACCAAATTTTGAATTATATTATTTGATTTGATCAACAGTTTTAGATCACCCTGTTTAAATTTTTTGTATTTTTTAATATAAATTTTTATCATAATTTTGCATATCATAACAAGTAGTAATTATAAAAATATTATATATTAATTATCAATTGGGTTTTTGCTAAACGGAGCCTGGATACTTCATTTTATTAGTCCGATCACGTAAACCATAAAAATTTTTGATAATCTAATATCAATCTAAATACTCCCTGCATTTAATTCCACTTTATTTTTTGCGCTTCGCGTTACAAATTTTTGATAATTAAATAAATCTTTTTGGGCGAAACAGAGGATATCTCGATCGAGGGAGAAAATGGGAAAATCCCATATAGCCCAATATATCTGACAAGTCGCACTATATGTCAACCCAAGATGTATCTCCTTCGCCAGGACTTCGAAAAGGTACTTTTGGAACGCCAATAGGCATGAAATGAAAAAAAAGAGAATGAAGTTCTCTATTTCACTTTGATGTGGAAACGTAAGACTGGGGTTTCATTTTTTAATAATATTATCCTTTTTTCCTACTTTATTAATCATATTTAAATGAATCATATTTAATACATAAGTTGAATAAGCTAAAATAAAATATAAAATAAAAGTAAAGTAAGAGAGAATGAATAAAAATAAAGTCAATTTTTTACGAATGGGCTTCTGAATGATGAACAACAATAGCTATCTTGGTTCATATAAAATAGGATTCACCCCCATTGCGTATTGGTACTTATCGGATATAGAATAGATCCGCTTCCCTTTTTTCCTATGAATCGAATTGTTCCATTATTACTAACAGAATAGAACAAATATTAATCCTTTCGCCGAAATAATTAGGGGGGTCCGTAGCTTAGTTTTTCCAATGCAATAAAGTTACATAGTGTCTATTTTTCGTTGATAAAGGGGTATTTCCATGGGTTTGCCTTGGTATCGTGTTCATACTGTTGTATTGAATGATCCCGGTCGTTTGCTTTCTGTTCATATAATGCATACCGCTCTGGTTGCTGGTTGGGCCGGTTCGATGGCTCTATATGAATTAGCTGTTTTTGATCCCTCCGACCCTGTTCTTGATCCAATGTGGAGACAAGGTATGTTCGTTATACCTTTCATGACTCGTTTAGGAATAACCAACTCATGGGGCGGTTGGAATATTACAGGAGGGACTATAACGAACCCGGGTCTTTGGAGTTACGAAGGGGTAGCCGCAGCACATATCGTGTTTTCTGGCTTATGCTTCTTGGCAGCTATTTGGCATTGGGTATATTGGGATCTAGAAATTTTTTGTGATGAACGTACAGGAAAACCTTCTTTGGATTTGCCTAAGATTTTTGGAATTCATTTATTTCTTTCAGGAGTGGCTTGCTTTGGTTTTGGCGCATTTCATGTAACAGGATTATTTGGTCCTGGAATATGGGTATCCGACCCTTATGGACTAACCGGAAAGGTCCAACCCGTAAATCCGGCGTGGGGCGTGGAGGGTTTTGACCCTTTTGTTCCGGGAGGGATAGCCTCTCATCATATTGCAGCAGGGACGTTGGGTATATTAGCGGGCTTATTCCATCTTAGTGTGCGTCCGCCTCAACGTCTATACAAAGGATTACGTATGGGTAATATTGAAACCGTCCTTTCCAGTAGTATTGCTGCTGTCTTTTTTGCAGCTTTTGTTGTTGCTGGAACTATGTGGTATGGTTCTGCAACTACTCCCATCGAATTATTTGGTCCTACTCGTTATCAATGGGATCAGGGATACTTTCAACAAGAAATATATCGAAGAGTTAGTGCTGGACTAGCTGAAAATCAAAGTTTATCAGAAGCTTGGGCTAAAATTCCTGAAAAATTAGCTTTTTATGATTATATTGGTAATAATCCAGCAAAGGGGGGGTTATTCCGAGCGGGTTCAATGGACAATGGGGATGGAATAGCTGTTGGATGGCTAGGACACCCCGTCTTTAGAAATAAAGAAGGGCGTGAACTTTTTGTACGCCGTATGCCTACTTTTTTTGAAACATTTCCGGTTGTTTTGGTAGACGGAGACGGAATTGTTAGAGCCGACGTCCCATTTAGAAGGGCAGAGTCTAAATATAGTGTCGAACAAGTAGGTGTAACTGTTGAGTTTTATGGTGGTGAACTCAATGGAGTTAGTTATAGTGATCCCGCAACTGTGAAAAAATATGCTAGACGAGCTCAATTGGGTGAGATTTTTGAATTAGATCGTGCTACTTTGAAATCCGATGGTGTTTTTCGTAGCAGTCCAAGAGGTTGGTTTACTTTTGGGCATGCTTCGTTTGCTCTACTTTTCTTCTTTGGACACATTTGGCATGGTTCTAGAACCCTTTTCAGAGATGTTTTTGCTGGTATTGATCCAGATTTGGATGCTCAAGTAGAATTTGGGGCATTCCAAAAACTTGGAGATCCAACTACAAAAAGACAAACAGTTTGATGCAACATTGTTTTTTTTCTTATAGTTTCTGTTTGCGATTTTATTTAAATTTAATAGGTAGGGTACTGTAGAAATCTTGATTTAAATCGCTGCCGTTTCTTTGACTCTTTCTTTATCCGTAGGGATACTCCCAAGTAAACAAAACAGGTATGAAAGCTATAATTGTAAACCACGATCAAATTTATGGAAGCATTGGTTTATACATTTCTCTTAGTATCTACTTTAGGGATAATTTTTTTCGCTATTTTTTTTCGGGAACCACCTAAAATTTCAACTAAAAAATGAAATAATTTTTCATTATCTTCATTGACGTAATCAGCCTCCAAATATTTGGAGGCTGATTACGTCAACTAGTCCCCGTGTTCCTCGAATGGATCTCTTAGTTGTTGAGAGGGTTGCCCAAAGGCAGTATATAGAGCATACCCAGTAAAACTTACAAGTAACCCAGATATAAAGATGGCGACTAGGGTTGCTGTTTCCATTATTATAGAATTGAAAGACCACAATGGATCTATGATAAGATCGTTTATTTACAACGGAATGGTATACAAAGTCAACAGATCGTAATGAATACAAAATAAGATTTATGGCTACACAAACTGTTGAAGATAGTTCTAGATCTGGTCCAAGAAGCACTACTGTAGGGAAGTTATTGAAACCATTGAATTCCGAATATGGTAAAGTAGCTCCTGGATGGGGAACGACCCCTTTGATGGGTGTTGCAATGGCTCTATTTGCGGTATTCCTATCTATTATTTTGGAGATTTATAATTCTTCTGTTCTACTGGATGGAATTTCAGTGAATTAGACTGAGAAGAATCTTGAAGTCCTAGCTTTTAGTTCGATATAAAAAAAGTAAATTATGTAGGTCTAAAAATTTTAGCCTCTTCTCCTTTGGTAGTTCGACCGCGAAATTTTTTTCTGCATTGTATATTTCCGGAATATGAGTGTGTGACTTGTTAGAATTGACCCTATGGATAGTACAGAGAATGGGGTCTGTCATCTTTATCAAGATGGTTTTACTTCGTCGGATATTCATTCGAGTATCTGGAGCACGAAATAGATCAAATAGATCACAAAGCATTCGAACTATGATTCATACTTAATACTCAGACCTCGTAGCCGGACTTCTTTCCGTTCTATCTTATAAACTTTAATAAATCAAAATATTTTTCTACTTTTAAACTCTTATTTAGATCAAAGGACAAGCGCTTCTTTGTATTTTTTTGATTGAATAAGTGATGATCCAATGGTTCTCACTCAGTGAACTTTGGACTTTGAAAGTTTCATTGAATTATCGTGGTTCGCGTATGAATCTGAGGTTTCAATTGATTAGTTAAGTAGGGTCTTAACAAGAGAATTCCTATCAATAATTAAAGAAAACAAGAAAAAATCCGCATTCCCATTACATACAAATACCAAATAAAAAAAGACAATAAAGATAGGTAATCTAGAAGATTCAAGAGGCCCGTAACGATCAACACAACATAAAGACGAACGAGCTGACTTGATTTTTTGGCATTTAACCACAAAGAAGAGCTTTCGCGTTTTGACTCTTTCATATCTTTAAATAATATTGAATGAGAGAAAAGTTTAAAACTTTATATTTCATATCCATTTCAATCAGTATTTGGGTCTTTTTTTTGTTTGAGCTGTACGAGATGAAATTCTCATATACAGCTCTTGGAGGGGGAGTAACCTTGGTTTACCTATCTCAATAAAGTTTATGATTGGTTCGAAGAACGTCTTGAAATTCAGGCGATTGCAGATGATATAACTAGTAAATATGTTCCTCCGCATGTCAACATTTTTTATTGTCTAGGAGGAATTACTCTTACTTGTTTTTTAGTACAAGTAGCTACGGGATTTGCTATGACTTTTTATTACCGTCCAACCGTTACTGAGGCTTTTGCTTCTGTTCAATATATAATGACTGAAGCTAACTTTGGTTGGTTAATCCGATCAGTTCATCGATGGTCGGCAAGTATGATGGTCCTAATGATGATCCTGCACGTATTTCGTGTATACCTCACCGGTGGTTTTAAAAAACCTCGCGAATTAACTTGGGTTACTGGTGTGGTTCTGGGTGTATTGACCGCATCTTTTGGTGTAACAGGTTATTCTTTACCTTGGGATC